TGAAAGATAATCAAAAGTATGCGGATAAATGGAAGGATGAAAGAAAGAAAGAGAGAAAAATGGAATATTAATGATATATGATTCCAATTTGAAAGTCTATGAGGTCACTGTAGAAAAGCAATGTAATAAAGCATCAATACAGATTCATTCATAATAATTAGATAAATCTGTTCCGAAAACCAAAAATTAAGAGCCTTGAGCCAATAAAAACTGAGAAAATTGACTCAAAAACAAATTTAAAAATGAAATTCAAAATTTTATGTAAGAGCTCCATTGTAGAATTCGGGCCTAATGATTAATCAAGAAGCGATGGGAACGACGGAACCCATGAATATAGAGGATTCTCTTGAAAAACAAATCTTAGTAATTCATTGGACAGGATGGCGGAATAAACCAGAAACTTTATTATCTATTCTGATTTTTATTCTGAGACCTCGTGGGATAAACATCAAACTTAAATAGAGATTGAAAGAGTAAATATTCGTCGGCGAAATTTTTTTTTTTCAAATAAAAAAAAAGTAATAAAATACGAAAAAAAAAATTCAAAAGATAAAAGGATTTGTTAGAATATTCTAACTCTAACAAAAACGACATTCGAGATGATGATATTACGTTATTTTAAAATAAATAGAATTAATCTTGGATTCCATTTCGAAAAAGACATACAAAAATTTAAAAGATATCGGATAAAATTTCACAAAATACCATGATTAATAGAATTAATAATTAACTACATCTATATCTTAAATACAAGCTTTTTTAGTCCTTTTATTCGCGAGGAGCTGGATGAGAAGAAACTCTCACGTTCAGTTCTGTAGTAGAGATGGAATTTATAATTTAGAAAAAACCCATCAACTATAACCCAAAAAGAACAAGATTTCGTAAACAACATCGAGGAAGACTAAAAGGAATATCTTCTCGTGGGAATCGTATTTGTTTTGGCAGATATGCTCTTCAAACACTTGAACCCGCTTGGATCACATCTAGACAAATAGAAGCAGGGCGACGAGCAATGACACGAAATGTACGACGTGGTGGAAAAATTTGGGTACGTATATTTCCAGACAAACCAGTTACAGTAAGACCTGCGGAAACGCGTATGGGTTCTGGGAAAGGATCCCCGGAGTATTGGGTAGCTGTGGTTAAACCAGGTAAAATCCTTTATGAAATGGGTGGTGTACCCGAAAACATAGCCAGAAAAGCGATTTCAATAGCGGCATCAAAAATGCCTATAAAAACCCAATTCATTATTTCGGAATAGGAATATAGAATGAAAAAGCTAAATAACATTTAAGGATAAAAAGATTATCAGTTTTCTTTTTTTGACAAACAATATTTTTTTACTTCGTCCTTTGCATTAAAAGAAGAGATACAAAAAAAATGATATGATTCAACCACAAACCTATTTGAATGTAGCAGACAACAGCGGGGCTCGAGAATTAATGTGTATTCGAATAATAGGAGCTAGTAATCGACGATATGCTCATATTGGTGACGTTATTGTTGCTGTAATCAAGGAAGCAATACCAAATACTCCTCTAGAAAGATCAGAAGTGATCAGAGCTGTAATTGTACGTACTTGTAAAGAACTCAAACGTAACAATGGGACGATAATACGATATGATGACAATGCGGCAGTTGTCATTGATCAAGAAGGAAATCCCAAAGGAACTCGAGTTTTTGGGGCGATCCCACGGGAATTGAGACAATTAAACTTTACTAAAATAGTTTCATTAGCTCCTGAGGTATTATAAGACCTAATTAGTATAGGATTAAAAAAACAGTAGTGAAATCAAATTAATTAATAGATTGTGTATCACGCATATACCCTTAATAATAAAATATTAATAATTAAATTCATATATTAATATATAATTAGTCTATATCTATATATAAATAAAAGACAAAGAACATGTTGATTATATCAAAATTTATCGAACAATAAGGAATTTTAACTTATCATGGGGAAAGACACTATTGCTGATATAATAACCTCTATACGAAATGCTGACATGAATAGAAAAGGAACGGTTCGGATAGGATCGACTAACATCACCGAAAGCATTGTGAAAATACTTTTACGAGAGGGTTTTATCGAAAACGTAAGGAAACATCGTGAAAACAACCAATATTTTTTGATTTTAACCCTAAGACATAGACGAAATAAGAAAGAATCCTATAAAACGATTTTAAATTTAAAGAGAATAAGTCGACCGGGTCTACGAATCTATTCTAACTCTCAACGAATTCCACGAATTTTAGGCGGAATAGGAATTGTAATCCTTTCGACTTCTCAAGGTATAATGACAGACCGAGAAGCTCGACTAAAACGAATCGGCGGAGAAATTTTGTGTTATATATGGTAATCCTTCTAATATAAAAATTGGATATACGGAACTTACGATTTGTGAAAAAGGGGGTTGTGTAATACCACCCCTGCTAAAAAAGTTTCGGATGTTTTACCTCGAATGAAATTAAAGAAAAAAATGAATTAATGAAAGTTTTCTTTACTTAATCACTTCCAAACGGCATGGGTCGATTTTTTTTTAGATACTAAAGATTTGTTTGATTTTAGGTCATGCTTCGGAAAGGATTCGACATATTTTTGTATAGGTATACCTTTAGGAGAAAAAAGTAAAAATTTTAGTAAGTTCTTAGGTATAAGTTAATAAGGGGACAGCCATTTTCTAGACTCCATAACAAGGATTCAAATGAGTAAATGGTTTTTTCAATTTCAACATTCCTTTCACGAAGATACAATTCAAGATTCAAAAATATCAAGAAACCTTTTTTTCGTCCAACAATAAATATATTCACAGAATTAAGGAATAACAACTATGAAAATAAGGGCTTCCGTTCGTAAAATTTGTGAAAAGTGTCGACTAATCCGTAGGAGGGGACGAATTATAGTAATTTGTTCCAACCCGAGGCATAAACAAAGACAAGGATAATCTTACTAAAGGAAATAAAGTAAAGGAAAAGGCACTTCCAAGGAGCTGGCAAAAAAAAGGTCCGTTTTGACATGAAATGGATATATCCATATATTTCTTGTGAAATGAAAAAATATGGCAAAACCTATATTAAGAATTGGTTCACGTAAAAATACACGTAGTAGTTCACGTAAAAATGTACGTAGAATACCAAAGGGAGTTATTCATGTTCAAGCAAGTTTCAACAATACCATTGTGACCGTTACAGATGTACGGGGTCGGGTGATTTCTTGGTCCTCCGCGGGTACTTGTGGATTCAGGGGTACAAGAAGAGGAACACCTTTTGCTGCCCAAACCGCAGCAGGAAATGCTATTCGAGCAGTAGTGGATCAAGGTATGCAACGAGCTGAAGTAAGGATAAAAGGCCCTGGACTGGGAAGAGATGCAGCATTACGAGCTATTCGTAGAAGCGGTATACTTTTAAGTTTCGTACGAGATGTAACCCCTATGCCACATAATGGTTGTAGACCCCCTAAAAAAAGACGTGTATAGAACTAAATAAAGGCTGAAAGGGTTTCAAGAGAAATAAACGATTCAATGATCTGATCAAATAAAATTACTATGGTTCGAGAGAAAGTCAAAGTATCTACTCGGACACTACAGTGGAAGTGTGTTGAATCAAGAAGAGACAGTAAGCGTCTTTATTATGGACGCTTTATTCTGTCTCCACTTATGAAAGGTCAAGCCGACACAATAGGCATTGCGATGCGAAGAGCTTTACTTGGCGAAATAGAAGGAACATGTATTACACGTGCAAAATCTGAGAACATACCACATGACTATTCTAACATAGTAGGTATTCAAGAATCAGTACATGAAATTTTAATGAATTTGAACGAGATTGTATTAAGAAGTAATCTATATGGAACGCGCAACGCGCTTATTTGTGTCCAAGGTCCCGGATATATAACTGCTCGAGACATCATTTTACCACCCTCTGTGGAAATCATTGATAATACACAGCATATAGCTACCTTAACGGAACCAATAGATTTGTGTATTGGATTAAAAATCGAGAGGAATCGCGGATATAGTCTAAAAATGTCAAATAACTTTGAAGACAGAAGTTATCCTATAGATGCTGTATTCATGCCTGTTCAAAACGCAAATCATAGTATTCATTCTTATGGGAATGGGAATGAAAAACAAGAGATTCTTTTTCTAGAAATATGGACAAATGGAAGTTTAACTCCTAAAGAAGCACTTCATGAAGCCTCCCGGAATTTGATTAATTTATTTATTCCTTTTCTACATGTAGAAGAAGAAACGTTCTATTTAGAGAACAATCAACATCAAGTTACTTTACCCCTTTTTCCTTTTCATAATAGATTAGTTAACCTAAGAAAAAAAAAAAAAGAACTAGCATTTCAATATATTTTTATTGACCAATTAGAATTGCCTCCCAGAATCTATAATTGTCTCAAAAAGTCCAATATACATACATTATTGGACCTTTTGAATAACAGTCAAGAAGACCTTATCAAAATTGAACATTTTCACATAGAAGATGTAAAAAAGATATTAGACATTCTAGAAAAAAAATAGAAAAAGCATTTCAAAAAAACTTGACTAAAAAGTCAATTTGAAATTGAAATGTATTTTAAACCTTCAACGTAATTTCGATTTTCCAGTCGAACCCATTTTACCATTTTCATTAATTTAATTAATTAGATATGTATCTAGGGAGAATTCATTTTTAAATGACTACTCCCTAGATACCCACGTCTTTTATTTTACAATTGAATAAATTTAATTAAAAAAGACCTAAAGTTAGAGATTTATCAATTGGTAATGTTGCTCCAATACCTAACCACAAGGCCACCACGGTGCCAATCAAAAAGACGGTTGTCGCTACTGGACGACGAAATGGATTTTGAAACTTATTAACATTTTCCAAAAAGGGTACGGTTAATAAGCCCGCTGGTACTGAAACCATTAGAAGAACACCCAATAATTTGTTAGGCACTGTACGAAGTATTTGAAATACAGGAAAGAAATACCATTCCGGTA